TGAATTTAATTAATTTCAGATTTTATAAAATTTTTTTGATTTATAATATTTTATAAAACAGGAAAAATGGGACTTGAACCCATAACAATAATTTTGGAGACTATGATTTTACCAATTAAACTATTTTCCTACTGATTAATTTAAGAATGTTTAAAGATCTCTTCCAGACACAGGTTCCCCTACGACTACCTTGTTACGACTTCATCAAAGTTACTAAATACTTTTTAGGAACCTTATTATATTTAATTATTATTATAAATTATTAAAATTTAATAATTATCTAATATAATAAAATAAATAAAAATTATTTTAAAAATAATCAACTTCCCTGATGTGACGGGCGGTGTGTACAAAGTCCAGTAACATATTCACCGCAGCATGCTGTTCTGCGATTACTAGCGATTCCAACTTCATAAGGGCGAGTTTCAGCCCTTAATCCGAACTAAGATAATTTTTAAAGATTTGCTCCAACTTTTAATCACTATTGCCTCTCATTGTGATTATCATTGTAGCACGTGTGTAGCCCAACTCATAAGGGCCATGAAGACTTGACGTCATCCCCACCTTCCATTAACCTATCATTAATTTTTTTATTAGAGTGCTTTTATTTTTATAATAAATTAGCAACTAATAATAAGGGTTGCGCTCGTTAAAGGATTTAACCAAACATTTCACAACACGAGCTGACGACAGCCATGCAACGCCTGTTTTTATTATAAAATTTTATAATAAAATTAGCAAGAGTTGGTAAGGTTCTGCGCGTATTATCGAATTAAACCACATGCTCCACCGCTTGTGTAGACTCCCGTCAATTCCTTTGAATTTCAATCTTGCGATTATACTTTTCAGGCGGAGTGCTTAACGCGTTAGCTGTTATATCTAAAAATTCTAAATATTAGCACTCATCGTTTACAGCATGGACTACCGGGGTCTCTAATCCCGTTCGCTACCCAAGCTTTCGTTTCTCAGTGTCAGTATATACCCAGATAATTGCCTTCGCCTTTGGTCTTCCTTCTATTATCAACGTATTTTATCACTCCAATAGAAATTCCATTATCCTCTATTTATACTCAAGTTTATTAGTTTTGAAAAAATGTATAGAGTTGAGCTCTAATTTGTTTCTTTCAACTTAAAAAACCACCTACAAACCCTTTACGCCTAATCATTCCGAATAATGCTCGCTCCTCCCGTATTACCGCGGCTGCTGGCACGGGTATTAGCCGGAACTTCTTTTTTAAGTACTGTCATTTTCCTCCTTAATGAAAGAGTTTTACAACCTAATTAGCCTTCTTCACTCACTCGGTATTGCTGGATCAAGCTTGCGCTCATTGTCCAAAATTCCCCACTGCTGCCTTTAAAAAAGTTTGGGCCGTGTCTCAGTCCCAATGTGGCTGATCATTCTTTCAAACCAGCTAAAGATAATAGGCTTGGTAGTCTTTTAAACTACCAACTACCATAATCTTACGCAAACTCATCTTTTAACGTTATAAAAACTTTATATTATTTATTCAGTATTTTTATTAAAATAATTATTCTGAATTAAAAGGTAGATAATTCACGTGTTACTCACCCGTTCGCTATGTTTTAAAAACATTCAACTTGCATGTGTTAAGCATACCGATAGCATTTATTCTGAGCCAGGATCAAACTCTATTTATTTTTTTATATTAAAAATTTAATATTAATTTTTTTAAAAAACAATTGTTTTATAAATTAATTAGATAACATTCTTATATTAATTATTGTCTTAAAGGCTATATTTTTTTTAATTTTTAATCTGAACTTGATTCAGTGTTAGAAAAAGTATTACTATTTAATGATATATTTTCATTTAATAAATTTTGAAATTTTTATCCACAAAAAGAAGAAATGGAACATTTTAATATTTCTTTTGAATACAATTTATATTTACAAATAAATATATTTATATTTTTATTAAAAATTATATAATTACTTAATGATCCATATAAACAATACAAATCTTTAATACTACTATGATTTCTTAAATTTGTATAAAATCTGATCGATTATCCCATTAAAAATATCTTAAATCTCCCTGTTCAGTAATAAATTTAAAATCATTTCACAACTATTTTCTAAATTATTCGATAAAATTGTATATTGACCTATCTGAAAGACATATATTATTCTTTATTTAATTCATATATTGTAAAATTAAAAAAAAAATATATATTAAAAACTCTAAAAATATATTTTTATATTGGAGAAAGTAGGATTTGAACCTACGTAGAAAATATTTCAACAAATTTACAGTCTGCCGCTTTTAACCACTCAGCCATTTCTCCTTAAAATGTGATTAATGGGACTCGAACCCATAATATTTACTTGGAAGATAAAGGATTTACCAATTAATCTATAATCACATTTATTTTAAAATGTCGATACTTTATTATTCCCTAATAATTTTTTGGAAATACCAAATACTGCCTTTGGGTCCATTTTAAAATTAAAAAGCAAAAAAGGGGATTTGAACCCCCAACATTAACCTTGGCAAGGTTATACTCTACCATTGAGCTATTTTTGCATTTAAATTATTTTTTAATTAAAAAAATAGAATTTAATAATAAAAATAATTCTTTATTTGTTTTTGTAGTTGTATGTATTGAAACATCGATTGGGGGGATATTTTTAAATTTTAAAAATTCTGTTTTTAATTCAAAAAATTGTAAAATATTTGAAATTTGAAAATTTAAAATATTTTTATTTTTTAAATTAAAATTAATATTATTTGAATTTGGTAAAATAAAAAATAATATTTTTTCTAAAAAATAAAAAATATTTTTTTTTCTTAAAGTAACTTTACAACCAATAATTGAATTTTTTTTAATTTTTAAAAAAATATTATTTTTTTTTGATTTAGTAATTAAAGGTTTTTGATTTGTTATTAATTTTAAAAGTAAAATAATATTAATTAATTTTTTTTTTTCAAGATTAGCATCTTTAAAACCAATATTTAAACAAATTTTTGTTATTTTTGGTATTTCAAAAATATTTTTATAAGTTAATTTTGTTAGAAGATCGTAAATAGTAACATTTTGATAATGATTTTGTAAATTTTTTTGCATAGATCAATTTTATAAAATATTAGAAGCTAAAGATAATATTTTAAAATTTTTTTGTTTTCTAAATTCAGAAGTAATTGGACCAAAAATACGCGTACCTAAAGGTTTTTTTTGATTATTTAATATTATTATACAATTTTTATCAAATTTAATCATATTACCAATAGTACTTTTTTTTTGATAAGTTGTATGTATAATTAAAGCTTTAAATAAATCACCCTTAATTATTTTAATTTTTTTTTTTTGATTTAAACGTAATTTTTTTGCTGAAATTAAAATTGTATCTCCAATTTTACCAACTTTTTTTTTATATATTTTAATACATTGTCCTATTTTAATACCACTATTATCATTTACTTTTAATTTAGTTTGAATTTGAATCATAATTGTTAATAAAATGATGAGAGTAGGACTTGAACCTACATCTTCAGATTATGAGCCTGATAAGTTTACCTATTACTCTATCTCATCCACTCGGAAGAAAAGGATTTGAACCTTTGATCTTCTGTTCCCAAAACAGAGGCATTAGCCAGACTATGCTACCTTCCGATTAAAGATAATGATGGTAGGATTTGAACCTACAACATTAGGATTATGATTCCCACGCTCTACCATTAAACTACATCATCATTAAATAAAATAAGTCGAAGTGGGATTTGAACCCACGAGTTAATAAATTAACTGATAGTTTAGCAAACTACTGCCTTAAACCTGACTTGGCTATTCGACCTAAAATATAAAACTTCTTTGATAGGATTTGAACCTACAACCTAATGGTTAACAGCCATTTGCTCTACCATTGAGCTACAAAGAAATAATTTATATTTTAATTTTTAAAACTTTTAGTATTTTTAAGCTAAATATTTTACAATACGTACACTTAAAACCTATTTATGTAATATTCTTTTACAGTTTTTATATGAAAAATTTTTAAGAATGGTTTCTTACTTAGATGCTTTCAGTAATTATCCAAAATAAATTTAGCTACTCGGCGATGCTTTTAAAACAACCGATACACCAGAGATTTACCCTTCTCGGTCCTCTCGTACTAGAGTTAGATTCTTTCATTTTTCAAAATATCTATAGAAGATAGGAACCAAACTGTCTCACGACGTTCTAAACCCAACTCACGTACCACTTTAATCGGCGAACAGCCGAACCCTTGGAACCTTCTTCAGCTCCAGGATGTGATGAGTCGACATCGAGGTGCCAAACGACTCCGTCGATAGGAGCTCTTAGGAGTCATCAGCCTGTTATCCCCGGAGTACCTTTTATCCGTTGAGCGATAATCTTTCCACAAAGAATTATCGGATCACTATGACCGACTTTCGTCCCTGTTTGATATGTCTATCTTACAGTCAAGCAAGCTTATACCATTACGCTCTACAATTGATACTATAATCCAATTTGAGCTTACCTTTGTACACCTCCGTTACTCTTTAGGAGGTGACCGCCCCAGTCAAACTACCAACCATACACTGTCTATTTTTTAAATATTAGTTATTTATTTTAATAAGAGTGGTATTTCAAGATTATTTAAACAATTTACTAGCGTAAAGGTTTTAACAATTCCCACTTATGCTACACATATTAGATAAAATAACAATATAAAGATGTAGTAAAGGTTCACGGGGTCTTTCCGTCTAACTATAGAAAATCCGCATCTTCACGGATAATTCAAATTCACTGAGTCTATATTGGAGACAGCGGGGATGTCGTTACACCATTCATGCAGGTCGGAACTTACCCGACAAGGAATTTCGCTACCTTAGGACCGTCAGAGTTACGGCCGCCGTTTACTGGGACTTCCATTTAATGCGTAAACATCTCCTTTTAATCTTCCAGCACCGGGCAGGTGTCAGACCCTATACATCATGTTACCATTTAGCAGAGTCCTAAGTTTTTATTAAACAGTCGCAACCCCCTATTTTGTGACACCTAATTATTTTATAATTAGGTACTTTTTATCCCGAAGTTACAAAGTCATTTTGCCGAGTTCCTTCAATATAGTTCTCTCATTCACCTTAGTCTACTCGACCTATCCACCTGTGTCGGTTTAGGGTACGGTTTTTATTTAAAAAAGTTATTTCCTGAAAAATTAAAAATTTTTGTCACTTTTTTAAAAAAATTTAATTTAAAAATTATCCCATCAAAATTTGCTTTCGTCAAATCTTTCTTAGGGGCCGTTTCACTCTATGAAATACATTTTAACATAGAAACCCTTGGATTTACGGTGATAATGATTATTAATCATTATTTTTTGTTACTAATGCCAGCATTTTCTTTTCTGATATCTTCAATATATTTCACAATATATCTTTATTAACATACAGAATGTTCCGCTACCGTTTTATTTTAAAATAAAACTTGCCGCTTCGGTAAATTTCTTAAGTCTCGATACATTTTAGGCGCAAAAAAACTAGACCAATGAGCTATTACGCTTTCTTTAAAGGATGGCTGCTTCCAAGCCTACCTACTGGTTGTAATAATTTTTTCACTTCCTTTTTCACTTAGAATATTATTTAGAGACCTTAGCGTTCAATCTGGGCTGTTTCCCTCTTGACAATAGACCTTAGCGCCTAATGTCTGTCTATTTAAATTACGTTTTTTTGTATTCGGAGTTTCCAAGAATTCAGTAAGTTTTTACGCCCCCTAGCTCAATGAGTGCTCTACCCCAAAAAAAGATTTTAAATGCTCTACTTCAATAGATTTCGCGGAAAACCAGCTATCTCCGAGTTTGATTAGCCTTTCACTCCTAACCACAAATCATCTCCATATTTTGCCACATATGTGAGTTCGATCCTCCAAATAGTTTTACCTATTTTTCAATCTGTTCATGGTTAGATCACTCGGTTTCGGGTCTTATATTTATAACTTTATTAGCATTTTAAAACTTGAATTATCTACGCCTACTTTATTTAAAAATTAAGCTTGCTATAAAAATAAACTTGCTGGCCCATTATGCAAAAGGTACACTGTTACTTTTTATAAAAGTTCCAATTGATTGTTAACAATAAGTTTCAGAATTATTTCAAACTCAAAAGTTCTTTTTCACCATTCCTTTACAGTACTTGTCCACTATCGATCATTAATTCTTTATAGGTTTTGAGGGTGGTCCCCCAATTTTCAAAAAAGATTACACATACCTCTTTTTACTATTATAAAAAAATACTAATTATTTTACAGGACTTTTACCTTTTTAAGTAAATTTTTCAAAATTTTTCAAATAATTTTTTTCTTTTTTATAAACCTAATTTCCATTTTCATTCGTCATTACTAACGGAATCTCGTTTGATTTTTTATACAGTTACTTAGATATTTCAATTCACTGTTTTTTAAATTTTCACAAAGAAAAAGTTTTCTTTAGGAAATCTATATTTCAAAATAAAATATAATTAAATATAGCTTTTCGCATTTTTTACGTCCTAAAATCAAAATTAATGCCAAGGCATCCACTTAATGCTTTAATTATTTTTTAATATTACTTAAACAATACAAATAATTTAATTTTTTATTTTTTTTTTAAATATTCATTTATTAATTTTAAATTTAAATGAAATGGATAAATAATTGAATTAAAAGTTGGGTTTTTAAAAAAAATACCTGTTTTTATTTTTTTATTTCTTTGTAAATAAGTTGTAGTTTTTGGATTTATTGGTTTTTTTTCACCTAATATATAATAAATATTATTTTTTTTATATGGTGAAAAATAGTTATATGAATAATTTTTTTTTTTTTTTATATTTTGTTTTATATATTTCTTATTTTTTTGAAAAAATTTTTTATTTTTTTGTATCATTATTTAATAATATATATTATATCACCTTTTTGTAATAAAAAATTAGGTTTATTAATTATTTTATTATTTATTTTTATTTTATTATGATTAATTAATTGTTTTGCTTGGAAAATAGTTTTAGCTAATTTTAATCGAACTAAATTAATATCTAAACGACATTCTAATAAAATAACAAATTTTTTAAAAATATTAATTTTATTATCTTTTTTAGCTAATTTTTTTAATAAATTTTTTAATTGATATTCATGAATACATCCATAAAAATTTCGAAATTGTTGTTTTTCAAATAATCTTTTTTGAAAAAATTTTTTTCTTTTTTCAGGTTTAATTTCTTTTTTATATCGTAATTTTTTTTTAAATAAATTCCATTTTTTTGATTTTAATTTTAATAATTTTAAATTTTGATGTATGTTTTTATTATTTTGAAAACATATTTTATTTTTAGGTTTTAATTTATTCATATTAGTATTAAATATTAAAATATTTTACGTAATAAATACATTAATGTATATATTGATTGAATATTTTTTGAATTTGTTATAATAGGGTAATTTATATTTTGTAATGTTTGATTTGTATTAATTAAAGATATTGTAGGAATTTTTAAAGTAGATAATTCTTGATTTAAAAATTTATCATTTATTGAACTTTTAATTATTAAAATTAATTTTATTTCATTTTCTTTAAATAAATAATTAATAATTTTATTAAAAGTTGTATCCATAATTTTATTAGTTATTAAACCATTTATCCATTCTTTATTAAAAAATATAATATTAGGATTTTTTTTTACAAAAGATGTTGTTAATAAAAATTTTACTTCATCTGCATTACCTATTATTAAAATTTTTTCATTTTTATTTAACATATATTTTATTAATTTAAAAATACGTTTTAAAAAAAAAGAAACATCTTTTAAATTTATTATAGTATAATCATGTCTACTACCATAAATAAAAGGTAAAATTTCTTTATTAGTATATGTTAAAGATTCTCCATACATATTTTTTGATTGAAATAATAAATTTAATAAAATATTATTATTTTTTTTTTTTTTATTTTTATGAATCATATTTATTTTTTACTTTTTTTCCCCTCTTTTTGAAAAATTTTTTCATTTTTTAATAATAAACCTTTTCCTTTATAAGGTTCAGGTTTTTTATAATTTTTAATATAATGTACAAATTGATTTAAAAAAATAAAATCAATACTACTAAAAATTAAGGTATTTGATTGATTTATTATTTCAATATTTGAAGGAATTTCAATTTTAATTGGATGACTAAATCCTAATTTTAAAATTAAATTTTTATTTTCGATAAAAGCTTTAAATCCAATTCCTTTTAAAATTAAACTTATTTTAAATCCCTGTAATACACCTTTTATTTTAATTTTTATTAATTTATTATATAAATTTAAAACACTTTTTTTTCTTTTTTCTAAATTAATATTAATTAATAATTTATTTTTTTTTATAAAAATAAAAATATTATCAATTAATATTAAAGATAAAATTCCTAAAGTTGTTTCAAAAAAAATTTTATTATTTATTTTTTTTATGTTAATATTAGTTGGAATATAAACAATTTTATCTATAAAAAAAAGCTTAATATTTCCTATTGAACTTTTAAAAAAAAGTTTATTTTTTATTTGAATATTTTTTTTTGATATTTTAATCATATATTTAAAAAATTTTACAAATTAATTCACCACCAACATTTAATTTTTTAGCTTGTAAATCTGTTAAAATACCTGTAGATGTTGAAAGAATATAAAATCCTGTTTTTTTTTTATATAAATTTTTATTATTTATATATAAACGTTTTCCAGGTTTTGATAAACGTTTTATTTCAGTAATAACTGCTTTATTATTTTTATATTTTAAATAAATATCTAATTGATTTTTTGAATTTATTTTATAACTTTTGATAAAGCCTTCTTTAACTAAAATATTTAAAATATTTATACTTTGTTTTGATTTTTGCTGTACTATTTTTGATTTTTTTACTAAGTAACCGTTTTTTATTTTTGAAAATAAATTTGAAAGAGTATCTGTTATAATCATAATAAAATTACCAACTATATTTTGAAACACCCGGTAAAAAACCTTTTGATGCTAATTTACGTAATTGAATTCGAGATATTTTAAATAAACGATAAATACTTTTTGATCGACCCGTTAAAATACATAAATTTTTAATACGTGTAATTGATGAATTTTGATGAAAAAAAAACCATTTTTGTTGTAATTTCCATCGTAAATCTTTTTCAATATTTAAATTTTTTGAAAGAATTTTTAAAGTTAATCTATTTTTTTCAAAATTTTTAAATAAATAACGTTGTTTAATATTTTTTTTTATTTTTTTTTGCATAAAAGTTTTATTAAAATAAATGTGGAGATAATCGGATTCGAACCGATAACCTTATATTTGCAAAACATATTTTCTACCAGTTGAAATATATCCCCTATAAGTGTATTGGGACTTGAACCCAAGGCCATCGGATTAAAAGTCCGGTGCTCTACCAACTGAGCTATACACTTATTTTAAAATTAAATATTTAAAAAAACTTTTTTAAATAATAAAAATTTTTGATTTAAAAAAATATTAATTTTTTGTTTTAATATATTATTAAATATTGGTGTTTCTTGAATTTGAATTATTTGATTTTTTTTATAAATTGATAATTTTTTTATTATAAAAATTTCAAAATTAGAACAAAAAGTTTTATAAGAATTATTAAAGAAAAAAATAATATTATTTTTTTCAAAATTAATTTGATTTTTTTTTTTATTATCAAATAATATTTTTTTTTTTCTAAATTTTATATTATAACAAATTTTTGGTAAAAAAAAATAAGTAATAAAAAAATAAAAATTAAAAAAAAAAAATAAAAACCATGAAACTTGATTAAAAAATGAAAATTGATCGAATTGTGGCATATTTTAATTATTTTTATTTACTTCTTACACAAATATTTATCTTTAAAGAATACTTTTTTATAATTTTTTAATTTTTTTTTAGAAATTTATTTTGAATTTTTTGTTTTTGAATAATATCTTGAATATAAGATAATCTTGAAAATTCGTTTTTTTTATTTAAAATATTAATATTATTTATTTTAAAATTTAGATATTTTAATTTATAACAATTAATTAATCTTGTTGTATTAAATTTTTTTTTATAAAAATTTTTTTTAGTGAATTTATTAAAATAAATTTTTTTTTTATATTTTAAAGCATTATTTAAATTAATAGATTTCATTGTAAAAATAAAACCTAAAATTGAAAAAAAAATTTTTTTATTATTCCAATTTCCTCCTAATACTCTACCTTTTAATATATTATTTTTTTTTGTTAAATTATTTTGTAACATTATTTTATTAAATTGATATAATATATTATAATTTAAATCATAATTAAATAAAAGTACATTTTCATATTTTAATGCTATTGTAGATATTTCATCAATTTTAATTAAAGTAAAAGGTAAATAAATATTTTCATAATTATTAAATTCAATTACATAAGATTCTAAATTTAAATTTCTATATAAAATAGGGTTATTAAATAAAATATTTTTTAATTTAAATTTTTTTTTTTTTAAATAATTATTTTTTAAAAATTGTTGATAATTTAGTAAATTATTGCTTTTTTGTTGTTTTAATTTTTTCATTTTAAATAAATTAATTATTAAATAGGCCTAGTAGGATTTGAACCTACAACTACACCGTTATGAGCGGTATGCTCTAACCAATTAAACTATAAGCCTTTTTATTTATAAATAAATTTTGTTTTAACAGGTAATTTATTTGAACCTGCTTTTAACACTTTTTTAGCATTTTCTAATGAAATTCCACTAATTTCATAAAGAATTTGACCTTTTTTAACTTTTGCAACCCAAAAGGAAACAGCACCTTTACCCTTACCCATTCGATTTTCAGTTGGTTTCGCTGTAACAGGTATATCTGGAAAAATTCGAATCCATAAAAAACCCAATCTTTTCATTTTTCTAATAATTATTCTTCGTGTAGCTTCTATTTGTCTTGAAGTTAATCTTGTTTCTTCTAAAACTTTAATAGCATATTTACCGTAAATTATTTTATTACCTTTTGTTGTTTTACCTACAAGTTTACCTTTAAATTGTTTTTTAAATTTTGTTTTTTTAGGAAATAACATAATAATTTGGATTTTGTAAATCTAATTTAATTATTTTTTAATTTTTTATTAAATTTAATATTTAATGAAGATGGTTTAAAAAAAACCCATAATTTAATACTACAAATACCTGATGGTGTTTTAAATTCATTAAAATGATATTTTATATCATATTCTAAAGTATTTAAAGGTATTTTACCTTTTTGAAAAATCATTTTTTTTTTTCTTTTAGATTTATTTAATCGACCTTTAAATTGTAAACGATATCCTATAAAATTAGAAAACATTTTAAAAAATTCTTGTAACATATTATCAATGTTATTAATAAATTTTTTATGTGTTTTTTTTCTTTCTAAAGTTTGTTTAATATAATATGTTATTATATTAATATTTTTAGTATAAAAAGCATAACTAAAATTATAAATCATTTTTTTAACACTTTTATTAATTCGATTATTTTTTTTTATTTTATTAAAAATTTTTTTTAAATTTTTTCTTAATTTAAATAATTCATAAAATTGTATATTTTTAATAAATAATTTAATATTATTATTTGGATAATATTGATTTAATTGATTTAAAATTTTATTATAAGATATTTTATAGTATTTTTTAGCATTTTTTTGTACATAAATATAAATATTAATATTATTTGATGTTTTTACTATATTAATATCTATTAATTTTAGATTTTTATAATTAAAAATATTTTGAAAATATTTTTTAATTTCTAAATCAAAATGTAATAAATTAGAATATTCATCTTTATTAACAATCCATTTTGAACTCCAATTTTTTTTTTTATTTAATCTTAAACTAATTGGTATAATTTTTTGACCCATAATTTATTTTTTTTTTTTATATATATGTTTTTTACGTGTATTAATAAATTCACCAAATTTAAAACCAATCATTTTATCATTTATTTCTAAATTAATAAAAATTTTACCATTATATATACTTACAGAATGGTTACTATATTCAGGTAATATTGTTAAATTTTTATTAGTTATTTTCATCCATTGTTTTTTTTTTAATAAATTAACTTTAAAAAAAGGACCTTTATATTTACTTCTAGACATAATTTAATTTATTGAATAATTAATTTTTTTTTTTTTTTTTTTCGAGTTGGTTTTCCTTTAGTTATTTTACCTTGTGGTGTTACAGATGGTCGACCTCCACTAGTTTTACCTTCACCACCCCCGTGTGGGTGATCTACTGGATTTTTTGCTACACCGCGAACAGAAGGTCTTCTATTTAACCAACGTGAACGTCCGGCTTTACCTAATTTAATTTTTTTATAATTAATATTTGATACAATACCTAACGTAGCATAACAAGTTAATAATACTAATTTTAATTCACCAGAATTTAAACGAATTCTTGCATATTTATTATGTATTTTTTGAATTAATTGTGCAGAAGTACCCGCACTTCTAATTAATTTTCCTCTTGATTTCGGATATAAACTAATATTATGAATCAAACTACCAATTGGTATATTTTGTAATGGTAAAGCATTACCTATTTTTAATTCAGCTTGGGGTGAACTTTTTATATATTGATTTATTTTTAATCCTTCAGGTGCTAAAATTAAATAAGATGTTAAATCGTTTTTTATATAAGCAATATTTGCAGAACGATTAGGATCATATAAAATTTTAATAACATTACCTTCAATATTTTGAGAACGATTAAAATTAATTTGTCTATATAAACGTTTATGTCCCCCACCGCGATGTTTAACAGTTATTTTACCTTGATTATTTTTACCATTTGCACGTTGAAAGCCTTTTGTTAAAGATTTTATTTTAAAAATTCGAGTTAAATTTGTTTTTTTTAATAAAAATGTTTGACGTTGTGATGGTGTAATGGGATTTATTTTTTTTTCTATCATTTTATATGGTATATAGATAAAATCTATTATGTTATATATTTTTAATAAAACAATTTCAGATTCAAAAAGTATTTTATATTCATTAACAGTTTTATACGGTATAAATGAATATTTATCTAAGAAAATTTGTAAAAATATAGGAATTAATCCTCAAATCACCCTTAATAAACTTAAAAACAACCACGTAAACCGACTTATTAATTATATAAATAAAAATTTAAAAATTGAACAACTTTTACGTAAAGCTAAAACTGAAAGATTAAATGATTTAATTGAAATTAAAAGTAATCGTGGAATTAGACAAAGTCAAGGATTACCTGTTAGAGGACAACGTACCCATACGAATGCAAAAACATCTAAAAAATTAAAAAAAATTTTTGTTCAAAAACGTATTTCACGTAATAAACGTCCATTTAAGGTACAAAAAAAAAAAAAAAAATAAAATTATTATATGAATAAAAATAAATTTAAATATAATTTTAGAAATAAATATAAAATCAATAAAAAATTAAAACAAAAAAATCCTTTCATTTTAGCTAATTTACATATTACTGCTAGTTTAAAAAATACTATAATTAGTTTAACAACAAATACTGGAAATGTTATTAAACAATGGTCAACTAAATCTTTAAAAAAAACAAAATTTAAAAAAAATACTCCATATAATGTACAATTAATTGTTTATAAAATAAATAAATTTCTTCAATTAAAAAAAATTAAAAAATTAAAAGTATATTTACATGGAACCGGTTTAGGTAGATATAATGTTTTAAAAAATTTAAAACAAAAAAATTTTCAAGTAAAATATCTTTTAGATAAAACAACAAAACCTTTTAACGGTTGTAGATTAAAAAAACAAAAACGCCGTTAGGTTTTAATGGATAGGTGATCGAGTGGTTTAAGGTGTCAGTCTTGAAAACTGAAGTATGTAACAATACCGTGGGTTCAAATCCCACTCTATCCTAAAAAGCTAGAGACGGACTCGAACCGTCATTAAAGGATTTGCAGTCCTTTACATTGCCATTATGTTATCTAGCCAAAAAATATTATGAATAAAAATAAAAAATTTTTTACCTATAAAAATAAAATTATTTTAACAAATGGATCTTCTCTAAAAATAACATCTATTAAGTATATAAAAAATTTTCAATTAAATTTAAAAATTTTTAAAGAAACAGAAATTATATCAAAAATAGATACTAATTTAAATAAAAATAAATTAAATTTTATAAAAAAATTAATTTAAATTATTATTATATTTTTTAAAATATAATAAAAAATAAATAAATATTTCAAAAAAAAATAAAAATAATAAATAAATAATAATAAAATTTATAAAATCTGGTGGTGTAATTAAAGCACTTAATAAAATAATTTTTAAATAAAAAAATTTTCTTAAATTAATAATTATTTTTATTTTTAAAATATTATTATATATAAAAAAAAATAATATAAAAAAATAAATAAATAATATAAAAATATAAATAAATGATGAAAAAAGAAAATTAAAATAATTATTAACTTTAGGTTCAAAATAAATGGTTAATAAATATAAATTTGTAAAATTTAAATTTAATAAAAAATTCCATATATGTGGTATTATATTAGTAAAAATAAAATTTATTATAAATAAATTAAAAATTATATATAATATATAAAATTTAAAAAAAATAAAATTTTCAAATTTATATAAACCTTTTGAAAAAAAAAACCAAATTAATATTAAAGTTAATTGAATTGTTAAAAATAAAGATATAAAACTTGATATAAAAATATTAGTAATAAACATTTCTGTAATATTTGTAAAGATAAAATATTTTAACATATTTTTATTTAATAAATTATTAACTAATAAATATATTAATTGATCCGAAAAATAATAAGAAATTATAAAAAGATAGAAAAATGTAATAAAAATAATAAAAATATTATATTTTAATTCAAATAAATGTAATTGTAAATAAGTTCTTATTTTATTGTTATGCATAAAATTAAAAGCCTACTTGGTGAAATTGGTAAACACGATAGATTTAAAATCTGTTCCCATTTTAGGGTTATTGGTTCAAGTCCAATAGTAGGTAAATATATTATCAAAGTGGTGAAATTGGTAAACACGTTACACTTAGAATGTAAAGCTTAATAGCATTAAGGGTTCAAATCCCTTCTTTGATAATTTCTATTATAATAGATTTTTTTAATAAATTAAAAAAAAAAATAATATTTTATCGATATTTATGATATTTAAAATTATAATATATCTTTATCTTTATTTTTTATAAAAAATATAGCTTTTTAGTGAAAATAACTAAAAATTTAAATATTTTTATAAAAAAAAAAAATGATTGATATATATATAAATAATATCAAATTAAAAGTAAATAGAAATTTAACAGTATTACAAGCTTGTAATAATTTTAAAATTGAAATTCCAAAATTCTGTTTTCAAGAAAATTTACAAATTGCAGGTAATTGTAGAATGTGTTTAGTTGAGATTGAAAATTCACCAAAACCCGTTGCTTCATGTGCTATGCCTTTAATGCCTAATATGAAAATATTTACAGATACACCTTTAGTACAAAAAGCACGTGAAAGTGTTTTAGAATTTTTATTAATTAATCATCCATTAGATTGTCCTATTTGTGATCAAGCTTCAGAATGTGATTTACAGGATCAAACGATGATTTTTGGTTCAGATCGTAGTAGATTTTTTTTTAAAAAACGTGGTGTAGAAGATAAATATTGTGGACCTTTTATTAAAACAATTATGACTCGTTGTATTCATTGTACACGTTGTGTACGTTTTGCAAATGAAATTTGTGGAATTGATAATTTAGGTACTACGGGTCGAGGAAATAAAACTGAAATAAATTTTTATTATCCTCAAATTTTTAATTCAGAATTTTCAGGTAATTTAATAGATTTATGTCCTGTTGGGGCTTTAACTTCAAAACCTTATGCTTTTAAAGCACGTTCATGGGAATTAAAAAAAAAAGAAGGTGTTGATATATTAGATGGTCTAGGTTCAAATATTAAAATTGATATTTTTAATAATGAAATAGTACGTATTTTACCTAAAACAAATTTTGATATAAATAAGGAATGGATATCTAATAAAACACGTTTTTTTTTTGATAGTTTAAAATATCAAAGATTAAATTATCCTTTATTAAAAGATAATGAAAATAATTTTCAAAAAATAACTTGGTTTGAAGCTTTAAATATAATTAATCAAAAATTAATTACAACAGATAGTTCTAAAATTAAAAGTATTATTGGAGATTTAGTTGATTTAGAATCACTTTTTTTATTAAAAAAAAATTTAAATAAATTAGGTATTTCTAATATAATTTTTGAAAAATTTTTAAATAATCAAAATAATAAGATAAATTCTGATTTAACATCAAATTTTTTATTTAATAATACTTTAAAATCTATAGATGAATCTGATCTTTGTTTAATAATTGATAGTGATATTCGTGAAGAAGGTTCTATTTTAAATATTCATTTAATTAATCGTTTAAAAAAGGGAAATTTTAAAATTGCTTATATTGGTAATAAAAAAGATTTCACATATTCAATAGAACATTTGGGATTAAATTTAAAAGTTTTAATTAATATTATAATAGGAAAACATTCTTTTTGTAAAAAATTAAAAAAAGCTAAAAAACCTTTACTTATTATAGGTGAAAATATAATTAATCAAAAAAACGGTTATCCTTTAGTTTCTAAATTAAATAATTTATCTGTCTTAAAAAATAATATTAATTTTTTTAATTCTACTACAAGTTTAATTAATTTTTTTGAAATAACTTTTTCAAAATCAAAACATTATTTAAATAATTCAAATTTATATTATTTATTTAATACTAATTTACAAGAAAAATTAAAAACAAATAAAACAGATTTTATTATTTATCAAGGACATCATTTTACAAAAGATGCACAAAAAGCGAATCTTATTTTACCTGGTTTAACCTTTTTAGAAAAAAATGGAATATATATTAATATAGAAGGTTTTATTCAAAAAAATAATCAAATTTTAAATTTAAAAACGGAACAACGTAAAGATTCTATTATTTATCGAAATATTTATAAATTTATTTTAAATAAAAATCAATCTAATTTACATTCATTTTTAAAAATTAAAGATATTTTACCTTATTTAATAAAAAAAAAAATAAAAATTATAAATAATTTTACTTTTAATAAAAAAAATTTAAAATTTAATAATAATTTCTTAAATTCTTTAATAAAAAATATTTATTATAGAAATATATTAGAACAATATTCAAAAATATTAATTAATTCTAATAAAATAATAAAAAATCAAACAAAATAATTATGATTTATACAATTTTAAAATTTTTAATTTTAGTTTTACCTTTATTAATTGCTGTAGCTTATTTTACTTTAGTGGAACGTAAAGTATTAGCTTCTATTCAAAGAAGAAGAGGACCTAATGTTGTAGGTACTTTTGGATTATTACAACCATTAGCTGATGGTTTAAAATTATTTGTTAAAGAAACTGTTTTACCAAGTAATGCCGATGTAGTTTTATTTATTTTTGCACCTATTTTAGCTTTTTTTTTAAGTTTATTAAGTTGGACTGTAATACCTTTAGGTTTTGGTATGTTTTTTACTGAATTAAATATTGGTATTTTATATTTATTAGCAATTTCTTCTTTAGGTGTTTATGGTATCATTATTGGAGGTTGGTCAAGTAATTCTAAATATTCATTTTTAGGTGCATTAAGATCAACAGCTCAAATGATTTCTTATGAATTAACTATCGGTTTTTCAATATTATCTGTTATTGTTTGTGCTAAATCTTTAAATCTAATTTCTATTGTTTTAGCACAAAAAACCATTTGGTATTGTTTTCCTCTTTTTCCTATTTTCTTAATTTTTTTTATATCATGTTTAGCTGAAACAAATAGACATCCATTTGATTTACCCGAAGCTGAAGCTGAATTAGTTTCTGGATATAATGTTGAATATTCTGCAATGGGTTTTGCTTTATTTTTTTTAGGTGAATATGCAAATATGTTATTAATGAGTAGTTTAACTACTATTTTATTCTTAGGTGGTTGGTTAGCACCATTTCCTTTTAGTATTAAATATATAAATTTCTTACCAGGATCTTTTTGGTTTAGTATTAAAGTATGTTTTTTTGTTGTATTATTTGTAGTAGCTAGAGCTGTTTTACCTAGATATCGTTATGATCAATTAATGCGTTTAGGTTGGAAAATTTTTTTACCTTTTACATTAAGTTGGTTTTTATATACTGCAAGTATTTTAATAAGTTTTAATTGGTTAATTTAATTATGAGTATTTTAAATCATTTTATTTTTACTTTTTTTTTATTTTGTTTAGGTTTATTTGGTATTATATTAAACCGACAAAATATTATAATTATATTAATGTCTATTGAATTATTATTATTATCAATTAATTTAAATTTTATTTATTTTGCAGTTTCAATTGATGATATAATAGGACAAGTTTTTTCATTATTAATTTTAACAGTAGCCGCAGCAGAATCTGCTATAGGATTAGCTATTATGATTGTTTTTTTTAAATTATATGGAGATATTTCTATTTATAAAATTAATTTATTATCATTATAATTAATGATAATAAATTAATTATTAAATATAATATTTAATAATTTAGATAATAGTTTTATTTTATAATTATTAGTACTTTAAATTATAATTATAAAAGATTTAAAATATAAGGTGATATATCGGTAATTTTTAATAAACCCGAATCGTTGGAGTTCAAAAATTCTGTTTGGTAGGGTTGTAAGGTTTCTTTTAGAAATTAATATATTATTTTTTAAACTCCCACTTAATTAAATTTGTAAAATTTATGTATTGAATTTTTATAATTTTTAAAATAAAAAAATTAAATACAATCTCTTGGACTCGAACCAAGATTTTAAAGCTTAGAAGGCTAATACTCTACCAATTAAGTTAAGATTGTTTTAATTTTAGTAAAAAAAAATTAAAAATTTTTATTAGATTGAATATTAAAAATAGCTTTTAAAGAATTTCTTGAAAGTTGTTTATAAATATTTTGTTTAAAAAAATTTTTTTTTTCTTTTTTAGTTAAAGTTACAGCACCTATTAAAGCAATTAATAAAATAATACCGGCTGCTAAAAAAAAAAAAGCATAATAACTATATAAAATTTGTCCAATTGTTTCAATATTTGTTATATTATCTAATTGGTTTATAAAATTTTTTAAAAAAGGTTTTACATTAACAAATATTTCAAAAGTACCTTCCATACTATCACGAAAAAAAAATAAAGTATTGACATCTTGATTAAAAAAAGAATTATTAATTAAATGATAATATGTCGTAAAAACTTTGCTAAACATTACAAATGTTTCTAAAAAAAAAATAAAACTTATTAAAAAAATAATAGGAAGATATCCAAAATTATTATTTATTTTATTTTTATCTATTAATACATTAACATCTAACATCATAATTACAAATAAAAATAAAACTGTAATTGCTCCCACATAAATAATAATTAACATAATTGATAAAAATTCGACCTCAGAAATTAATAATAATCCCGTTGAATTTGTAAAAACTAATATTAAAAAAAATGCAGAATATATTGTATTTGTAGAATATATTACAAATATAGCAGATGTTAAAGCTATAGTTGAAAAAGTATAAAAGAAAATTGTTTCAAAATTCATAATATATATATATAAAATTATATCTTAAAAGATATATATTTTATTATTTTTATTTTATTATTAAAAATATAAATAAAAATAATAAAATAATAATAATATTAAAATAATAAAGAATAGAAAAAAATATTATATTTATTAAAAAAATAGTACTAATTAACATTAATAATGAATAATGGTAAATATAACCTGTTTGTATTAAAATTATTTTTTGACTTAAAAATGAAAAAATAGTAGTTAAACCATAAGGACCACACATTTCAATTAAACCTTTATCAATCATTTTATATGTAACATCATAACCTATTTTTAAAATATATTGATTAATAAATTCATAATAAATTTTATCAAAATACCATTTTCTATTTAAAAAATTATAAAAATAAAGACCATATTTAGAAGTTTTTAAATTAAATAAAAATTTAAATTTAAAAAAATATAAATAAAATGCACTAAATAATCCAGTAAAACTTAATATAACCGGTAATAATTTAAAAAAAGTTGGTAAAAATTCAGCATCAATCATTTGATTATTTAATGGATTTATATATATTGAATTATTCCAAAAATTAGAACCTAATCCCACAAACATATCTTTTGAAAGATAACCTATAAAAATACTACCAAAAGCTAATAATCCTAAAGGAATGCCCATTTCTAATGGTACATCATGTGCATTTTTTATTATATTTTTATAAGCATTAGTTTCACTTAAAAAAGCAAAAAATAATAAACGTGTTGAATAAAAAGCTGTAAAAAAAGCACCAATAGTACCTAACCAGTAAGCAAAATGACCCGTTTCACTAAAACTTGCAAAAGCTACTTCTAAAATTAAATCTTTAGAATAAAACCCAGTTAAAAAGGGAAAACCCATTAAAGATAATGAACCTATTAAAAACATAATATAAGTAAAAGGTAATATACGTCTTAAACCACCCATTTTTCTAATATCTTGTTCATCACCCATAGCATGAATTACCGCACCTGAACATAAAAATAATAAAGCTTTAAAATATGCATGATTAGATAAATGAAAAATTGCTAAAGGATAATTTGATAAACCACAAGCAAAAAACATATAACCTAATTGACTACAAGTAGAATATGCAACTATTTTTTTAAAATCATTTTGAACTAATCCAACAGTACTCGCAAAAAAGGCGGTAGAAGCACCAATTATAGTAATTATTTTTAATGAAAACATTGAATATTCAAACATTGGTGAACATCTTGCTGTTAAATATACACCGGCTGTTACCATTGTTGCTGCATGTAATAATGCAGAAACTGGTGTAGGACCTTCCATTGCATCCGGTAACCATAAATGTAAAAAAATTTGAGCAGATTTACCCATAGCACCTATAAAAATTAAAATACAAGCAACATCGATTATACTTAATATATAATTAAAAAAAATAAATTTAAAATCTTTAACTATTGATATTGCTGCAAAAGTACTAAAATATTCAATTGTTCTTATATTATAAAAAATAGTTAATACACCTAATAATAAAATTAAATCACTAACACGATTAACTAACATTGCTTTAATAGCCGCTTTATTAGCTTGTAAACGTGTAAACCAAAAATTAATTAATAAATAAGAACAAAAACCAACACCTTCCCATCCAACAAACATTTGAATAAAATTATCACCTGTTACTAATATTAACATAAAAAAAGTAAATAATGATAAATATGACATAAATCTTGATAAATGCGGATCATTTGCCATATATTGTGAAGAATATAAATGCACTAAAGTTGAAATACTTGTAACGACAATTAACATAATCATAGTTAAACTATCAAATAAAAAACACCAATTACAATTAAATAAACCACTATTTATCCAAGTAGATAAATAAATTATATATTCATATTCATTTGTTATTGAATTATAAATAATTATTAATGAAAAAATACAACTTAAAAAAGTTGTTAAAGTAGTTATAAATACTGAACCTTTACGTCCAATATAAAAACCAAAAAGTCCAGCTGCTACTGAACCTAAAAAAGGTAAAAAAATTAAAGTTAATAATAACATAATAAAATAAAATATATTTGAAATATTTTAAAAATATCTCTCTATAAGAATAAAAAATTATTAATTTTAATAATAAAAATTATTCATCGAAACCGTTGTTATCAGTAATTTGTTGAGCTTCTGCTGTTAAAATTTTAATTACCCTATTATTCTATTGAGCATAAGTACTTATTTTAGGATTTTCTAAATTTTTTATTCTTAAACCACTAACAATAATTTTTGAATCCAAATCAGCCATCTCTTTTTTAATATCTTTATAAATCTTTCTTTGAACACAGGCAGGTTTTCTCTTTAAGTTGTTCTTTATTTTTAAATTGATTTTTTTAACTACTATTACAGCTGGATCATCCATTAAATCAGATATTCAAAATCAATATTCCCAGTTATATCGAAAGTACTCGTCTCAAACATTTTTCTAAACCATTAAAATAATAATTTTGTTCATTTTTAAACGAATTTATTTAATTTTCTAATAGCGCTAACAAAGTATTAGATCCTGCAGTTTTATCGCCAAGTTTTAATAATGAATCAAAATTAGATACTATTTTTTTATCTACCTCAGAACAGATGGCAGCCCCAGGATGAACCTTGTAACGAATCGTCTCTGAAAATATGATTTATTTCTACATCCTCTTGATTATATATTTTAAAGAATTCTTTTGTTTCACTTTTGATATCAGACCCTTCGAATAAACATTCAGTTGTTAAATTATAAAACAATTCTATCAAATTTGTATCAATAAAGAAAATTATTAATAAACCCCCAAACATGTTACCAATAATACCAATATTATTTTTTTTTATTAAAAAGAGTAATAACTCTAAATAACATCCAACAAACAAACACTACAATTAATATTAAGAAAAACATTAAATCATCGTAAAAATCAATAATACCCTAACAACCGGAGTTGCTGGATTTTGAAAACCTAATTATCAAAGTTTTGCTATATCTAAAAAAGTAAATTAATTAGTTATATATTTTATTATTGTCATAATATTATTAATTTATATAAATTAATAATATTTTTTATATTTTATTTAATAAAATTATTAGTAAAATCTGTTGCTAATGTATTTAATTTTTGATCTAATTCTTTAGATAATTCTTTTTTAGTTAAAATTTCTTCTAAAATATTTGAATGATTATTTTTAATAAAATTTAACCAATTTGTTTCAAATATTGAAATTTTATCTACAGAAATTTTATCTAAAAAACCACGTACACCTAAATAAATAATTACAATTTGATCTTCAACAGCTAATGGTATATTTAATCCTTGTTTTAACATTTCAGTTAATCTAACTCCTCTATTTAATTGTTGTTGAGTTGTAGCATCTAAATCAGAACCAAATTGAGCAAAAGCTTGTACTTCTCTAAATTGTGCTAGTTCTAATTTCATTGTACCAGCAATTTGTTTCATAGCTTTAATTTGAGCAGATGAACCTACACGACTTACAGATAAACCTACACTAATTGCAGGTCTTTGACCTTCATTAAATAATTCAGTTTCTAAAAAAATTTGTCCATCAGTAATTGAAATAACATTTGTTGGAATATATGCTGATACATCACCGGCTTGAGTTTCAATAATAGGTAAAGCTGTTAATGAACCTCCACCAATTTTTCTATTCATTTTAGCAGCTCTTTCTAATAAACGAGAGTGTAAATAGAATACATCACCTGGATAAGCTTCACGACCCGGAGGTCTTCTTAATAATAAAGACATTTGTCTATAAGCAACAGCTTGTTTAGATAAATCATCATAAAATATTACAGCATGTTTTCCATTATCTCTAAAATATTCACCTAAAGCACAACCAGTATATGGAGCTAAATATTGTAATGGTGCTGAATCTGAAGCAGTTGCTGCAACAATAACAGAAAAAAACATTGCATTTTTTTCTTCTAAAGTTTTAGTTAATTCAGCAATAGTTGATCTTTTTTGACCTACACCTACATAAATACAATATAATTGATTATTTGTATCTTTTTTTAAATGAGGTTCTCTTTGATTAATAATAGTATCAATTGCTATAGAAGTTTTACCTGTTTGTCTATCACCAATAATTAATTCCCTTTGTCCACGACCAATAGGAATTAAACTATCTACTGCTTTTAAACCTGTTTGTACTGGTTCTTTAACACTTTCTCTTGGCATAATTCCAGGAGCTTTTACTTCTACTCTACTTTCTAATTTACTATTAATTTGACCTTTACCGTCAATAGGTTGTCCTAAAGCATCTACTACACGACCTAATACTTCAGGACCTACAGGTACACTAACAATAGATCCCGTTCTTCTAACAAAATTACCTTCTTGAATTTCTCTATCATTACTAAAAACAACAACACCAACAACATCAGGTTCTAAGTTTAAAGCCATACCTTTAATGTTACCATTATTAAATTCAACCATTTCACCAGCTTGAATTTTAGTTAATCCATAACATCTAGCAATACCATCACTCATTGAAAGAACAATACCTGTTTCTTGTAAACTTTTTTCATCTTTATATTTTTTAATATTTGATTCTAGTATATATGATAATTCAATAGCCATTATGGTTATTAAATTATCATATTTTTATATTTATATTTATTAAATATAAATATTATTTTTTATTAAAATAAAAAAATACCCTTTACGAGAATTGAACTCGTATCTTTGCCGTGAAAAGGCAATGTCCTTACCTTTAGACTAAAAGGGCTTTTTATTAAATAAAAAAATTTTATTTAATAAAAATAAGAAAAATCAATATGTATTAAAATTTTTGACACACTTTCATGCATACAACTTTCAAAAATTTTAGGATATAAACCTAATAAGAAAATATTTGCAATTAAAATTAAATGTATTAAAAATTCACGATAAGTTAAATCATAATAAATTTTTAAATATATATTTTGAATATTACCGTAACAAATTCGATTGTAAAATAATAAAGAATATACTCCCCCTAAAAACATACCTATAGTAGCAAATATAGCTGTAGTAGTATTATCTTCAAAAACACCTGTTAAAATAAGAATTTCACCAACAAAACTACTTGAACCCGGAATTGACATATTCGCTAATACATAAATAAATAAAGCAATACAAAATATTGGCATTGTATGTGCTAAACCCCCATAATAATTAATAAAACGTGTATGATATCGATCATATAAACATCCTATTGAAAAAAATAAACCACTAGATACTAAACCATGACTAATCATTTGAATAATACTACCTTCTAATCCTTGAATAGTTAAAGAAAAAATACCTAAAATAATAAAATTCATATGAGCAACAGATGCATATGCAATAATACGTTTTAAATCTGTTTGTCTGATAGCAGTTAATGAAGCATAGATTATTGATATTAAACATAAAACTAAAATATAAGGTGTAAAATAAATAGTTGCTTTTGGAAATAAAGGAACTAAAAATCTAATCATACCATATGATCCTAATTTTAATAAAATACCAGCTAATAATACGGAACCTGCAGTAGGTGCTTCAACATGGGCTTCAGGTAACCAAACATGAAAAGGTAACATTGGAACTTTAACAGCAAATGATAAAAAAAAAGCTAAAAAATATAATTTTTCATAAGAAAAATTAAAATTACTATAATATAATATTTGATAATCCGTTGTACCTACAGTTAAAAATAAATGAATAATGGCAATAAACATAAATAATGAACCTGCAAGAGTATATAAAAAAAATAAATAAGAAGCTTTTATTTTACGTTCCCTTGATCCCCAAATACCTATAATTAAAAACATTGGAATTAAAACACTTTCAAAGAAAATGTAAAAAATAAGTACATCTAATACACTAAATGAAATAATTAAACAAAATTCTAAAATAAAATATAAAATAAAATATTCTTTTATATTTTTATTGATTATTTCATAACTTATTAACATACAAATAGGAATTAGAAATGTTGTTAAAATTATAAAAAATAATGAAATACCATCAAGACCTAAATAAAAATTTAAATTAAATTGATTAATCCATTCTATTTTAAATAAATATTGAAAATTAGAAGTTGATTTATCAAATAAAATCCATAAAGGTAATGACATTAAAAAAATAAAAAAAGACATAAAAATACTAAAATTTTTAATAAATTTTTCATTTTTTAAAAAAAATAATACAATAACTGTAATTAATGGTAAAATAAGTAAAAATATTAATATAAATTTATTAAACATAAAAAATTTAATTATAAGAAAAACGGGCGAAAAATGGGACTTGAACCCATAACACTTAGACCCACAATCTAACACTCTACCTTTAAGTTATAATCGCCTTTTAAATCTTTCTTAAATAATATATAAAATTTAAAAAAGGTTGAATAATTAAATTATTTAATGGTATAGAATTTTTTAATAAAATTTGTTTGATTTTTAAATTTGAATAAATATTATTTTTTATAATTAAATAAATTAATTCAATTTTTTTAAAATTATAAAAATTATTAATTAATTGTAAATTATCATTACCATAAATAATTAAAAGAGATCCTTGGCCTTTTAAATTATTAAAAATAGGAATAGTAAGATTTTGTTTTAATATTAAAGATTTATAATTTAATTTTTTAATTTTTTTTTTTAATAATATAATTTCGTTTATATTTAAATCTTGATAACGAAATATATATATATATTTATAAGTTTGTTTGATTTTTTGTAATTGATTTATTTTATACTTTTTATAATTTTTTTTTATCATAAAATAATTTTTTTTGAAATTAACGATCGATTTCACCAAATACAACATCTAAAGTACCGATGATAGTAACAACATCTGCAATCATATGATTTTTAGCCATAAAATCTAAAGCTTGTAAATGTAAAAATCCTGGTGATTTTATTTTACATCTATATGGTTTATTAGTTCCATCAGATACTAAATAAACACCATATTCCCCTTTTGGAGCTTCAATAACAGTATAGGTTTCACCACTATTTATTGTAATATTTTCTGAATAATATTTAAAATGATGTATTAAAGATTCCATTGAATTTTTCATTTGAATACGGTTGGGATTTGTAATTTTTTTATCATCTAGTTTAATTGGACCATTAGGCATTTTATTTAATACTTGTAAAATAATTCTAATAGATTGTCGCATTTCTTCTATTCTTATTAAGTAACGGTCATAACAATCACCATTAGTACCTACAGGAATATCAAAATCTAATTGATCATAAATTTCATATGGTTGTGTTTTACGTAAATCCCATGAAATACCTGAACCACGTAACATAACGCCACTAAAACCTAAATTTAAAGCATCTTTTGCCTTAACAACACCGATATCGACTAAACGTTGTTTCCATATTCTATTATTAGTTAACATTTCTTCAATTTCATCTAAACGTGTATTAAATTGATCACAAAAAATGTAAATATCATTTAATAAACCTTTTGGTATATCTTGATTAATACCTCCAGGTCTAAAATAAGCCGCATGCATTCTTGCCCCAGAAACTCTTTCATAAAATTCCATAAGTTTTTCACGTTCTTCAAATCCCCAAAAATATGGTGTCATAGCTCCAACATCTAAAGCATGACAACATACAGCTAATAAATGATTTAAAATTCTAGTTATTTCTGAAAAAAGCACTCTAATATATTGTGCTCTTAGCGGTATATCACAATTTAATAATTTTTCAACAGCTAAAACATATGCATGTTCTTGACACATCATTGAAACATAATCTAATCTATCAAAATAAGGTAATGCTTGTAAATAATTTTTATATTCAATTAATTTCTCAGTACCTCTATGTAATAAACCTATATGAGAATCTGCTTTTTTAACAACTTCACCATTTAATTCTAAAATAAGTCTTAACACACCATGAGCAGCTGGGTGTTGTGGACCAAAATTTATTGAAAAATTTTTAATTTTTTTTAAAGCCATATTTAAAACGTTTTAAAGAATAATATCAAAAAAATATTTATAAATTAATTTTTTTATAAATATATAGCATATATAGTAAGTAAATATTTTTAAAATATTTATTTCTTTCTTTATAAATTATGATTTTACAAGAAATTTTTAATAATAATTTTGAAATTATTATTCCAGAATTTTTTTTAACAACTATTTTATTAATTTTATTATTATTTGGAGTATTTTATAAAAAAAATCAAAATACTCAAAAAATTTTGATTATTAAAAATATTACTACTATAATAATATATTTATTATTAATTCTTTTAATATTAACTTTAAATATCACAAATATCTCAAATAATATATTAAACGGTGTTTTAATTATTAATAATTTTACACAATTTATTAAAATAATTTTAATATTATCTACAATTATTTGTTTTTTAATACAACAAAAATATTTAATACAACAAAAAATAAATTCATATGAAATTAATATATTAATGTTAATATCATTATTAGGTTTAATGATATTAGTATCTTCAAATCATTTTATTACTTTATATTTAGCTATTGAATTACAAAGTTTAAGTTTTTATATATTAACAGCAACACAAAAAAAATCAATTTTATCTGTAGAAGCTGGTTTAAAATATTTTATTTTAGGTTCTATTGCATCAGGATTTATTTTATTTGGATCATCTATAATATATGCTATTACAGGTTCATTAAATTTTAATAATGTTTTTTTAATTTTATCAAATATTAATTTTTTAGATAATGTTAATATTTTAATAAGTTTATCTTATGGATTAATTTTTATATTAGTTGGTATTTTATTTAAAATAGGTGCTTCACCTTTTCATTTCTGGCTACCAGATGTTTATGAAGGAGCTCCTAATAATATATCAAGTTTTTTTGCAATTGTACCAAAAATAGCATTTATTGGTATTTTAATTCGTTTATTTTTTGATATTTTTTTTAATTTATCTTTTTTTTTTGAAATTTTTTTCTATATTATTTCATTTTTATCAATGTTAATAGGTGCTTTATCGGCATTACAACAAAAAAAAATTAAAAGATTATTAGCTTATAGTTCTATAAGTCATGTTGGTTTTATTTTAATAGGTTTTACATCTAATATGTTAAATAATATTCCATTTATTTTATTATATGTTATTATTTATATTATTACTAGTATTAATTTATGGACTTCTTATTTATCTTTAAATATCAATCATAAACCAATTAAATATTTAACAGATTTATCAAATATTTATACAATTAATAAATTAATTGCATTTATTATTATTTTAAATATTTTTTCATTAGCGGGTATACCACCATTAGCTGGATTTTTTTCAAAATTATTTATTTTTTTTTCTGCTATTAAAAATAATTATTTTAGTTTAGTTTTTTTTGGTATAATTATAAGTGTATTAAGTTCTTTTTATTATTTAAAAATTGTTAAAATAATTTTTTTTGAAAAAATATTAAGAAAAATGTATATATCTCAAATAAATAAAATACAAAGTATTATATTATTAATTAATACACAATTTGTTTTATTTTTATTTGTATTTCCAAATATTATATTAGTTAATTTAAATAAAATTTATTTATATTTATTAATATAATATTTTGTCTGGATAGCTCAGTTGGTTAGAGTAAAAGACTGAAAATCTTTGTGTCGGTGGTTCAAATCCACCTCCAGACAACTTTTTAAAAAATAATTTTATGTATCTTTTAAGAATAACTTTTAAATCTTTTCAAAAAATCAATCAACTAAAACAAAAATTGTTAAAATTAAAAAAATTTCAAAATATAAAAATAAATGGAATTTTTCAAATAAAAAATAAAAATAAAATTTTTACATTATTAAAATCACCACATGTTAATAAAAAATCACGAGAACATTTTATTTATAAAAATTATACACCTAAAATTGATATAAAATTTTTTGATATTTTTCAATTAATTAATTTTTTAATTTTAGTTAAAAAAATATTATCTGAAAATTCATTACTAAATATAAAAATTATAAAAAAAAATTAAAAAATATGCTTATAGCTTAATTGGATAAAGCATTAGATTGCGGATCTACAGACTGAAAGTTCGAATCTTTCTAAGCATATATATTTTGAAGTATAGCCAAGTGGTAAGGCCTCCGTTTTTGGTACGGAAAATCAAAGGTTCGAATCCTTTTACTTCAAGGGGCCTATAACTCAGTTGGTTAGAGTATACGCCTGATAAGTGTAAAGTCAGTAGTTCAAATCTACTTAGGCCCAATCGAATAATTAGCTCAATTGGTAGAGTATTTCGTTTACACCGAAAATGTTAGCGGTTCGAGTCCGTTATTATTCAAAAAATTAATTTTAATTTAATATGTCAACAATTAATCAATTATTTTTAAAAAAACAAAAACGTTTAGAAAAAAAAAAAAGAAATAAAAGTCCAGCTTTAAAACAATGTCCACAACGTAAAGGTATTTGTTTAAAAGTTTATAATACTACACCTAAAAAACCAAACTCCGCTATGCGAAAAGTGGCAAAAGTTCATTTATCGAGTAGATATACAATAATTACATATATACCTGGTATTGGTCATACATTACAAGAACATTCAATTGTTTTAGTACGTGGTGGTAGAGTAAAAGATTTACCTGGTGTAAAATATCACGTTATTCGTGGTAAATATGATTTATTAGGTATTTATTCAAGAAAAACGTCAAGATCTAAATATGGAACTAAAATACGAAGAGTATAAAATTAAAAAATTATTTATAAATATGTTATTAAAACGAGGAAAAAAAACTTGTTCTGAAAATATATTTAAAAAAATTTTAATAAATTTAAAAAAAACTACAAAACAAAAACCTAATTTTATTTTATTTAAATCTATTGATAATTTATTACCTAAATTAAAAGCAATAAGTATTCCAAATAAAAAAAGAAATAAAAATAAAAAAAAAAAAGATCGATATTTTTTAATGCTTTTAAATGAAGATAAACAAATTAAAAAATCTGTATCTTGGTTACTTTTAAATTCAAATTTAAAAAATATAACAAATGAAATTATTCAAACTTCAAAAAATAAAAGTAAAACTATTAATACAAAAAAACAATATTATAAAAATATTAAAAAATTAAAATTTAATCTAATTTTTGATTAATTTTAAAAATAAAAAAAAATTATTTATAATTAAATAATTAATTATTACAAAAATTACATTTTTATGAAAAATTATTATTATATTAATAAAAAAAATTTACAAATAGAAACTACAACAAATGATACTAATATCGATAAATTTCAACATGATTTACAATTTTTAAAAGAAATTACTAAAAATACACAAAATACACAAAAACATCCATATCATTTAGTTGATCCAAGTCCTTGGCCTTTTGTTATTTCTTTTGGTTTATTTTTTTTAACTTTTGGTTTAGCTATGTATTTTCATGGTTATATTGGTAGTAATATTTTAGCTTTTACCGGTTTTTTAATTGTTATTTTAACAATGTATACATGGTTTCGTGATATTGTTAGAGAAGCTGTTTATGAAGGTCAACATACAAAACAAGTTCAATTAGGTTTAAGAAATGGTATGCTTTTATTTATATTTAGTGAATTATTATTTTTTATTAGTTTTTTTTGGGCTTTTTTCCATTCAGCTTTAGCACCTACACCGGAAATTGGTTCATTATGGCCACCATTAGGTATTGAAACTGTAAATGCTTGGGGTATTCCTTTATTAAATACTATAATTTTATTATCATCAGGAGCAACAATTACTTGGGCACACCATTCAATTGTTTTTGGTGATAGAAAAAATGCAATTTTAAGTTTAATTATTACAATATCATTAGCCTTTTTTTTTACATTAATTCAAGCATATGAATATATTGAAAGTACTTTTTCAATATCAGATAGTATTTATGGTACAACTTTTTTCTTATTAACAGGTTTTCATGGTTTACATGTAATTATTGGTACTATATTTATAATAGTAAGTACTATTAGATTAATTAATCACCATTTTACAAAACAACACCATTTCGGTTTTGAAGCTGCAGCTTGGTATTGGCATTTTGTTGATGTTGTTTGGTTATTTTTATTTGTAGCCGTTTACTGGTGGGGAGGTAATTAATATTATGTTTAGTCCTTTAGAACAATTTGAAATTTTACCTATTTTTCAAATACCTTTTATATTTACAAACGCTTCTTTAATTTTAATAATAGGTTTAGTATATTTATATATATTTTTTTTTATAAAAACTAAATTTATTCCAACACGTTTTCAACAAATTTTTGAAATGATTTTTAATACTGCAATTGAATTAACTTATTCAAGTATTGGTAAAGTTGGTAAACATTTTGTTTCATTAATTTTTGTTGTTTTTTTTTTTATTTTATTATGTAATTTAATAGGAATGGTTCCTTATAGTTTTACAGTAACAAGTCATTTAATAATTACATTTACTTTAGCTTTAACTATTTATATTGGTTTTAATATAATCGGAATTAAAAAATATAAATTAAATTTTTTAAATTTATTTTTACCTAGTGGTGCTAATATAGCATTAGTTCCAATTTTAGTTCCTATAGAATTAATTTCATATATTTTCCGTGTAATTAGTTTACCTGTTCGACTTTTTGCTAATATGATGGCTGGACATACATTATTAAAAGTAATTGCTGGTTTTGCTTGGAGCATGTTAAATGTTAATAGCTTTATTTTTATGGCACATTTTATTCCATTAATTTTAATTGTATTATTAGTTGGTTTAGAAATCGCTGTTGCTATTATTCAAGCATATGTTTTTACTATTTTAACATGTATGTATATCGGAGATGCTATAAATTTACATTAAAATATAATATTTAAGGAAAAGTAGCTCAGTTGGTTAGAGTGGTAGCTTGTCACGCTATAGGTCGCGGGTTCAAGTCCCGTTTTTTCCGTATTATATTATAAAAAAAAATTAATAAATATGTTATTAAATTATTCAAATATTTTTATATTTTTACTATTAAGTTTATTTTTATCAATTTTAATTTTCATTTTATCTTTTGGATTAATAAAACAAAAAGATGATTTAGAAAAGTTAACAGCTTATGAATGTGGATTTAATCCATATGATGATGCCCGAAAAGTTTTTGATGTTAAATTTTATTTAGTTGCAATTCTTTTTATCATTTTTGATTTAGAAGCTGTTTTTGTTTTTCCTTGGGTTTTAACTTTAAGTTCAAATTTTTCATGGGGATTTTGGACTATGATTGAATTTTTAGTTGAATTAGTTATAGGTTTTATTTATATTTGGTGTAGTGATGCTTTAGAATGGTAATTTAAATCATTATTAATAATAAAACTTATTGTTATTTTTATAAAAATATTATTTTTTTATATAATAAAGAATAATTTTTTTTTTCTAAAAAAAGTTATTCTTTAAGATATTTTAAATAAAAAAAAAATAATAATCATAATTTTATGTTATTACAAGCTTCTAAATTTTTAGGTGCAGGTTTAGCTACTTTAGGATTAGCAGGTGCCGGTATCGGTATTGGTAATGTTTTTGGTTCTTTAGTTATAGGTATTTCAAGAAATCCTTCTTTACAACAAGAATTAATGAGAACTGCTATTTTAGGTTTTGCATTAACTGAAGCAATTGCTTTATTCTGTTTAATGATGGCTTTTTTAATTTTATTTGCTTTTTAAAATTAATTTCCACATCTAAAAAAATTTTTATATAATAAAATTAAATTTTATTATATAAATACCGTAAAACATGTATATATTATTATTTTTTTATTATTTTTTTAAAATAATTTTAAAATTTAGTATATTAATATAATATTATAAAATATTATAATTTTTAATTTATGAAAGTTTTAAAAAAATTTAGTCAATATTTATTAAAAATTTTACCAATTTTAAATTATACTTTATATAAAAATGAATTATCTATTAATATTTCTACTAATAAATTAATTCCTATTTTATTTTTTCTTAAAAATCATACAAATAGTCAATTTAAACTTTTATCTGATATTTGTGTTATAGATTATATTAATAAAGAAAAACGTTTTGAAATAATTTATAATTTATTAAGTATACGTTTTAATAGTCGTTTAAAAATTAAAATAAATATAAATGAATTACAACCTGTAGATTCTATTATTAATATTTATAAAGCTGCAAATTGGTGTGAAAGAGAAGTTTGGGATATGTTTGGTATTTTTTTTTTAAATCATCCAGATTTAAGAAGAATTTTAACTGATTATGGATTTGAAGGTCATCCTTTACGTAAAGATTTTCCATTAAGTGGTTTTTTAGAAGTATTTTATAACGAATTAAAAAAAAGAGTAGTTTATGAACCTATTAATTTATCACAACAATATCGATTATTTGAATTTAATAATCCTTGGCATAAAAAAATAAATGCATAAATTTTTCTTAAATATTTATTATTGTTTTTCGGTTAGTTTTTATTTCATATTATGCGATGGAATAAAAAATCTTTATTTGCTGTCTTAAATAATCATTTAATAGATTATCCTACACCTATTAATTTAAATTATTTTTTTGGATTTGGTTCGTTAGCCGGTATTATGTTAGTAGTACAAATTTTAACAGGTATTTTTTTAGCAATGCATTATACACCACATATTGATTTAGCTTTTAATAGTGTTGAACATATTATGAGAGATGTTAATAATGGTTGGTTAATTAGATATACACATGCAAATGGTGCATCTTTTTTTTTTATTGTTGTTTATGTTCATATTTTTAGAGGTTTATATTATGGTTCTTATATTACACCTAGAGAAGCTTTATGGTGTTCAGGTGTTATAATATTTATTTTAATGATGGCAACAGCTTTTATGGGTTATGTATTACCTTGGGGACAAATGAGTTTTTGGGGTGCAACTGTTATTACTAATTTATTTTCAGCTATTCCATTAATTGGTAAAGATATTGTAGATTGGTTATGGGGTGGTTTTGCTGTAGATAATCCAACATTAAATCGTTTTTTTAGTTTACATTTTACTTTTCCTTTTGTGATAGTAGGTGCTGTGTTAATACATTTAATTTTATTACATGAAGTTGGTTCAAATAATCCATTAGGTATTACATTAAAAACAGAAAATATACCTTTTTATCCATATTTTTATACAAAAGATTTATTTGGTTTAATGGTTTTATTTTTAATCTTTTTTATTTTTATTTTTTATTATCCTAATACCTTAGGTCATCCAGATAATTATATTGAAGCAAATCCAATGAAAACACCTTTACATATTGTCCCTGAATGGTATTTTTTACCCTTTTATGCAATTTTAAGATCAATTCCTAATAAAATTGGTGGTGTTATTGCGATGTTTGGTTCATTAATTATTTTATTAACAATACCTTTTACAAATTCATCTGAAATTAGAAGTACTGCTTTTAGACCTTTATTTAAAGTATGTTACTGGTTATTAGTAGTTGCTTTTTTATTATTAGGTTGGGTTGGTCAATGTCCGGTTGAATATCCTTATACTGAAATTGGTATTATAAGTATGATTTATTATTTTTTCTTTTTTATTGTAATTATACCTTTTTTAGGAAAAATAGAAGCTTATTTAGTACGTTATAATACTAAAAAATAAAATTATTATTCTTAAAAAAAATAACTAAATAATTAATTATTTAGTTATTTTTTTTTATTATTAAAAAAAAATTATGACATTTTAAAAATATTCAATTATTTATATATTAAAAAAATTTATTAAAATTATTAAAATATTGGATTGGTATAAAAAATACTTATTATAAATATTTGAAATATTATTTAATAAAGAAAAAAGTATTTTAATATTAGAAAATTTAGAAAAAGAAAATAATTTAGAAAAAATTATCTCATAATCAAAATGCTTTAAAATTAAAAAAACTTTTTTGTAGAATATAAATTTTTTTTAGATTTGGTTTACTTTATTTATATTTTTGATAATATACCTATTAAGGGAATCGTCTATATCGTTATTAGGTATTGATAAATTATTATTATATAAAATTAAATATTTATCTTTTAAATAAAGATAATATTTAATTTTAATTAATTTTCAATTTTTTTACCATGTATTAATGTAACATATACAATATAAAAAAAGAAAATAGCTGAAAAGAATGAAATATAAGATCCAAAACTACTTATAGCATTCCAACCACTCATAGCATCGGGAAAATCAGGAATTCTTCTAGGCATACCAGATAATCCTAAAAAATGCATTGGGAAAAAAGTAATATTTACACCAATAAAGAATAACCAAAAATGAATTTGACCTAATATTTCAGGATATCTACGACCAGATATTTTACCAATCCAAAAATAAAAACCAGTAAAAATACCAAAAACAGCACCCATAGATAATACATAATGGAAATGTCCTACAATATAATAAGTATCGTGTAATGCTATATCTAAACCAGAATTAGACATAGCTACACCAGTTACACCACCCACAACAAATAGCAAAATAAAACCTAATACAAATAATAAAGGTGTTTCAAATTTTAAAGAACCACCCCATAATGTTGCTAACCAACTAAATATTTTAATACCCGTAGGAACAGCAATAATCATAGTAGCTGCTGAAAAATATGCTCTAGTATCTACATCTAATCCAACAGTAAACATATGATGTGCCCAAACAATTGAACCTAATAAACCTATAGATAACATAGCATATACCATACCTAAATAACCAAATACATTTTTTCTAGCAAAAGCTGCAGCAACTTGACTAATTATACCAAAAGCTGGTAAAATTAAGATATAAACTTCTGGATGACCAAAAAACCAAAATAAATGTTGATATAATACGGGATCACCTCCTCCAGATGGATCATAAAAAGATGTATTTAAATTTCTATCGGTTAATAACATTGTAATAGCACCAGCTAAAACAGGTAATGTTAATAATAATAAAAATGCTGTAATTAATACAGACCAAACAAATAAAGGTAATCTATGAAAACTTAATCCAGGAGCTCTCATATTATAAATAGTTGAAATAAAATTAATAGCACCTAATAAAGATGAAATACCTGATAAATGTAAACTAAAAATTGCTAAATCTACTGAAGGTCCTGAGTGTGCTTGAACACTTGATAAAGGTGGATATACAGTCCAACCAGTACCTGCACCTGATTCAACAAGAGCAGAAGAAACTAATAATAATAATGATGGTGGTAATAACCAAAAACTAATATTATTCATACGTGGAAAAGCCATATCAGGAGCACCAATCATTAAAGGAACAAACCAATTACCAAAACCCCCAATTAAAGCAGGCATAACTAAAAAAAATACCATAATAAAAGCATGTGCAGTAACAATTACATTATATAATTGATGATTACCCATTAAAATCTGATTACCTGGTTGCGCTAATTCCATTCTAATTAAAAGTGAAAATGTTGTACCTACTATACCTGAAAAAGCACTAAAAATTAAATATAAAGTCCCAATATCTTTATGATTTGTTGAAAAAAGCCATCTTGTTGACCATTTATTTATATTTTGAAAATTCATTTTTGAATATTTTTAAAATTCATTTTAAATGCAAAATTATATAATTTTATTTTTATTAAAAAAAGCGTTGGTTTTTTTAATTTTTCTCATAAAGAGAATTTTATATTTTTATTTATTAAAAAATTGTTTAATTTTATAAATTACTTGTTTAATATCAGTAAATAATAATAATATTAATAATATTGTACCAATTATTTTAAATATCATATTTTTAATTATATATTAAAATCAAAATTAATTTTATTTTTTAACCAAGTTAAATAATCTTCTAATGAAACTGCTTCTACAACAATAGGCATAAATCCATGATTTACTCCACAAATTTCACTACATTGACCATAAAAAACACCTTCTCTTTTAATAAACATTGAAGTTTGATTTAAACGACCTGGACATGCATCTAATTTTATACCTAATGATGGTATAGCCCAAGAATGTAAAACATCTGAAGCTGTAATTAATACACGTATATGACTATTAGTTGGAACCACTACACGATTATCTACTTCTAATATTCTAAATTGACCTATAGCTAAATCATCTTCTTGAACCATATAACTATCAAAAATTAAAGGTTCATCAGAGAATTCTAAATTATCCGAATACTCATAGCTCCAATACCATTGACTACCAATTACTTTTAAAGTAATAATAGGATCAATCACTTCATCCATAGAATATAATAATGCAAATGATGGTATTGCAACAGTTAATAAAATTAAAGCTGGAATTGAAGTCCAAATAATTTCGATTGTTGCACCATGTACAACAGTTGCGGGAACTTTATTTTTTTTTTCATCAAAAAGAGTTATAACTCTAAATAACATCCAACAAACAAACACTACAATTAATATTAAGAAAAACATTAAATCGTGGTGAAAATTAATAATACCTTCCATAACTGGAGTTGCTGGATCTTGAAAACCTAATTGCCAAGGTTCTACCATATCTAAAAAAGTAAATTGATTAGTTATATATTTTGTTATTGTCATAATATTGTTGAAATTTAGTTTTTATTTTTTAATATATGCAAAAATAATTAATATAATATTTTTTAAATATTATATTTTTTCTTAAAGAATATATTTTTTTTAAAATTTTATATTATTAAAAAATAAATTTTTATTATAAATATAAATAATTTTAAGTTTTATAAAAACTTAAAGTCATGGTATAAACGATTAAATTATTTAATAAAAATTATCTCTATAGTTTTTCTATGTTTATTTACATAATAAAAAATATTAGTGAAATTTTATTTTTTGTTATTTGTCTATTTTTTCTTTATAAAAATAATAATTAATTTATATTTTTTTATTTTTTATTTAATAATAAGTTTATTAATTATTTTAGATATAAATTTTTTTAATATAACTATATCTAAACCAAAAAAATCGAAACTTATAAGACTATTTATCATCCAGTTAAAAATAGCAGCAGGATATATCATAAAATATATAAAAATCCTACGCATTTTTTAGATTTTTTCAAATTTGATCAAAAATTTACACAAGTTATACTACCGATAGATTCAAATAAGGGTTTTCTAAATTCTTATGGTAAAAAAATGAGAATCTTTATCCGATTTATCGTAAATATTATTCCCAATTATACATCAAAACAAAAAAATAATTCGATTTTTTTTAATAAAGAACTTGCTTATTTTATTTTTAGTATAGAAAATATTTAGAAACTTTAGAATATCATGGTAGACACTCACACGAAAAACGGTATCTGATGCTAAAAAATTAAATAAAGAAACAATAACCGTATTTTCAAAATTACAAAACATTAATTCTCAAATATCACAAGATATAAAAAAATTTGATATGTGGTTACAAATAAATTTTACTCAAAAAACTAAAGATACTTGTAATAGTGAATTAAATTGCCAATATAAGAAAAATATTGTGAATTTTGTAAAAAGATGAGGAGGTATCATTTAAGGATTAATATTTCAAAGTGGAAATTCAAAAAAAAATAATAATAAATTATTATTATTGAAATACAAAGAATAACAGTTGGATAGTATATAAATAAACAATTTAACTATATTTTGTATTTTAATAATATTAGATTTATTTTTAATTATTAAAATTTTAAATTTAGAATAATATTCTCAATGTTTTTCCATTTTATAAACAATACCGGTTTAATATTTACTTAAAATATTTGAATTATTTTTTTATAGTAATTACTTTTTTTTAATATTTTTATCTAATAAAAATTTAAAAATATTTATTTAAAAATTCAATAAAATTAAAAATTAAATTTTTAAATCTTTGAGGATCTGTTGTTAATTTATCAAGATTATCACTTTTTAATAATTTTTCTAATATTAAAATATTTTCTTTTTTATTAAAAGTTTTATCATTTATTTTTTTCATTATATCATGTGTCACATCCCAACCGACTGTTGTTGATATTTTTGATAATTGCGATGCAATTTTAAATAAATCTGTATTTTTAAGATTTAAAAAAGGTAAATGTCCAATGTGTTGAAAAGTATTTTGTGAAATATCAAAATAATATAAACTTAAAAATAGTAAACAAATAATACTTAAACTACTTATTATATAAAATATTGTATTATTTTTGTTTATCTGAGATGATGATATTGATGTCTCTGGTGGTAATAAATAAGATTCTTTATCAATATAATAATCATTTTCTATTTCTAATAAATATAAAAATATTTTTAATATAATTTTTTTTAAAAAAAAAAAAATTAAATATTTAATAAAACTCATATTTTTTTTTTAATGTTTCTTTAACAATATAAATTTTCTATATTTATTGTTTTAATTAAAAATACTATGTATCCTAAATATCACCACTTTTTTTTAAAAAACCTACCCCCCATATTTTTAAATTGCAATTTAATTTTAATTTTAATTTTAATTTTAATTTTAATTTTAATTTTAATAAAAATATTTTAAAAGATTTTATTATTTTTTTTTATGCGAATGCATCTGGCTCTAATAAGGATAAAATTAATATTTGAAAATCCCCACTTGAAATATATTGAGGTGATAACGGACCATCTACATGTAGTGCGAAAATATTAATTCCATTTTTTAATAATAAAAATGTTGTTTCTATTGTTAAATATGTTAAGATATTGTGCAAATATAAGATAATAAGACTTATACTAAAAAAGATAAACAATATTATCATGAAAATATAAAAATTTTTTTTCATAATTTAAAGAAAAATAAAATATTATAAATCTAAATTTAAATTCCCTTTAGTTAAAAAGTATTTTAAATAAAATTTTATTTTTATAACT